GCTAGCGTAGCTTAATATAAAGCATAGCACTGAAGATGCTAAGATGGGCCCTAAGAAGCTCCGCATGCACAAAGGCATGGTCCCGACCTTACTGTCAGCTCTAACTCAACTTACACATGCAAGTTTCCGCAACCCCGTGAATATGCCCTCAATCCCCTGCCCGGGGACGAGGAGCGGGCATCAGGCACAAACATTAGCCCAAGACGCCTAGCCAGGCCACACCCCCAAGGGAATTCAGCAGTGATAGACATTGAGCCATAAGTGAAAGCTTGACTCAGTTAGTGTTAAAAGGGCCGGTAAAACTCGTGCCAGCCACCGCGGTTAGACGAGAGGCCCCAGTTGATGATATAACGGCGTAAAGGGTGGTTAAGAACAGATAAAAATAAAGCCAAATGGCCCCTTGGCCGTCATACGCTTCTGGGTGTCCGAAGCCCTAACACGAAAGTAGCTTTAGTAAACTCATCTGACCCCACGAAAGCTGGGAAACAAACTGGGATTAGATACCCCACTATGCCCGGCCGTAAACCCAGGCATCCAACTACGATCAAATGCCCGCCAGGGTACTACGAGCATCAGCTTGAAACCCAAAGGACCTGACGGTGTCTCAGACCCCCCTAGAGGAGCCTGTTCTAGAACCGATAACCCCCGTCTAACCTCACCACTTCTAGTTACTCCAGCCTATATACCGCCGTCGTCAGCTTACCCTGTGAAGGTAATAAAAGTAAGCAAAATGGGCACAACCCAATACGTCAGGTCGAGGTGTAGCGCATGGGGTGGGAAGAAATGGGCTACATTTTCTAGTATAGAATATTACGAATATGCACCATGAAACAGTGCTTGAAGGAGGATTTAGTAGTAAAAAGGAAACAGAGTGTCCCTTTGAACCCGGCTCTGAGACGCGTACACACCGCCCGTCACTCTCCCCCGTCAAAACGCACCAAAAGTACCTAATGTAATAGCACCGACAAGGGGAGACAAGTCGTAACACGGTAAGTGTACCGGAAGGTGCACTTGGATTAAACCCAGGGCGTGGCTGAGTTAGTCAAGCATCTCACTTACACCGAGAAGACATCCATGCAAGTTGGATCACCCTGAGCCAAACAGCTAGCTTAACCACTTAATAATTGAACAATATAAATAAAACAAAATAAGCCTAACACCAAAAACTAAACCATTTTTTTACCTGAGTATGGGAGACAGAAAAGGTGACACAAAGCAATAGAAATAGTACCGCAAGGGAAGGCTGAAAGAGAAATGAAACAACCCATATAAGCACTAAAAAGCAAAGATTAAAGCTCGTACCTTTTGCATCATGATTTAGCCAGTACAACCAAGCGAAGAGACCTTTAGTTTGAAACCCCGAAACCAGGTGAGCTACCCCGAGACAGCCTATTAAGGGCCAACCCGTCTCTGTGGCAAAAGAGTGGGAAGAGCTCCGGGTAGAAGTGACAGACCTACCGAACCTGGTGATAGCTGGTTGCCTAAGAGATGAATAGAAGTTCAGCCTCGTACTCCCCCGATCAAATATACCCAAACAAGACCCCAAGAGAAATACACGAGAGTTAGTTAAAGGGGGTACAGCCCCTTTAACAAAGGACACAACCTTTCCAGGAGGATAAAGATCATAATATATAAAACATACTGTTCTAGTGGGCCTAAAAGCAGCCACCTAAACAGAAAGCGTTAAAGCTCAGACAGAAAAAAGTTTATTATCCTGATAAAAAATCTTATTCCCCTAAATATTATTAGGCCAACCCATGCCCACATGGAAGAGATTATGCTAAAATGAGTAACAAGAGGGCCAGCCCTTCTCCCAGCACAAGTGTAGGCCAAACCGGACCAACCATTGGCAACTAACGAACTCAACCCAAGAGAGTAGTGTGAATTACAAAAAACCCAAGGAAAATCCACAACTAAACTATCGTTACCCCCACACTGGAGTGCTATTGAGGAAAGACTAAAAGAAAAGGAAGGAACTCGGCAAACACAAGCCTCGCCTGTTTACCAAAAACATCGCCTCCTGCGACACAACCAAGTATAGGAGGTCCAGCCTGCCCAGTGACCACAAGTTTAACGGCCGCGGTATTTTAACCGTGCAAAGGTAGCGCAATCACTTGTCTTTTAAATAAAGACCTGTATGAATGGCTAAACGAGGGCTTAACTGTCTCCCCTTTCAAGTCAGTGAAATTGATCTACCCGTGCAGAAGCGGGTATAATGATACAAGACGAGAAGACCCTTTGGAGCTTAAGGTACAAACTCAACCACGTTAAGCAACTCAGTAAAAAGTAGAAACTTTGTGGACATGAAATTTTACCTTCGGTTGGGGCGACCACGGAGGAAAGAAGAGCCTCCAAATGGACTGGGAAAATCTCCTAAAACCAAGAGAGACATCTCTAAGCCACAGAACATCTGACCAAACATGATCCGGCCAGCATAGACCGATCAATGAACCAAGTTACCCTAGGGATAACAGCGCAATCCTCTCCCAGAGTCCATATCGACGAGGGGGTTTACGACCTCGATGTTGGATCAGGACATCCTAATGGTGCAGCCGCTATTAAGGGTTCGTTTGTTCAACGATTAAAGTCCTACGTGATCTGAGTTCAGACCGGAGCAATCCAGGTCAGTTTCTATCTGTAACGCCACTTTTCCTAGTACGAAAGGATCGGGAAAGAGGGGCCCATACTTAAAGCACGCCCCACCCCAATTTATGAAAACAAATAAATAAAATAAAGGGAGGGCCAAAACCCCAGCCGGCCAAAATAAGGACATACTGGGGTGGCAGAGCATGGTAAATTGCGAAAGGCCTAAGCCCTTTTAACCAGAGGTTCAAATCCTCTTCCCAGTTATGCTGCACACCCTAATTACCCACTTAGTCAACCCCTTAGCCTATATAGTACCAGTGCTTCTGGCAGTAGCCTTTCTAACACTTCTTGAACGAAAAGTGCTAGGATATATACAACTACGAAAGGGCCCAAACGTAGTAGGCCCCTACGGACTACTACAACCCATTGCCGACGGACTAAAACTCTTTACTAAAGAGCCCGTCCGCCCATCCACATCTTCCCCATTCCTATTTTTAGCCGCCCCAGTACTCGCACTAACCCTAGCCATGACCTTATGAGCACCAATACCCATACCCCACCCAGTAACCGATCTCAACCTAGGAATCCTGTTTATTCTGGCCCTATCAAGCCTTGCAGTATACTCGACTTTAGGATCAGGCTGAGCATCAAATTCAAAATACGCATTAATTGGGGCTTTACGGGCCGTGGCTCAAACAATCTCATATGAAGTTAGCCTCGGACTAATCCTTCTATCCGTAATTATCTTCTCGGGGGGATATACACTACAAACGTTTAACATTACCCAAGAAGGTATTTGATTACTTATTCCCGCCTGACCTTTAGCCGCAATATGATATATCTCAACACTAGCCGAAACAAACCGAGCACCTTTTGATTTAACAGAAGGAGAATCAGAACTAGTGTCCGGCTTCAACGTAGAATATGCAGGGGGACCCTTCGCACTATTTTTCCTCGCCGAATATGCCAACATCCTTCTAATAAATACACTATCGGCCGTCCTATTTTTGGGGGCCTCACATATTCCAAGCATCCCAGAACTCACCACAATTAACCTTATAACTAAGGCTGCGCTACTATCCGTCATGTTCCTGTGAGTACGGGCCTCGTACCCCCGATTCCGATATGACCAACTAATGCACCTAGTATGAAAAAGCTTCCTTCCCCTTACACTCGCCTTCGTACTATGACATACTGCCCTACCGATCGCACTGGCAGGGCTCCCCCCACAACTGTAACCAAGGAACTGTGCCTGAATGCCCAAGGACCACTTTGATAGAGTGAATTATAGGGGTTAAAACCCCCTCAGTTCCTAGAAAGAAGGGAATTGAACCCATACTCAAGAGATCAAAACTCTAGGTGCTTCCTTTACACCACATTCTAAGGCGGGGTCAGCCAATTAAGCTTTCGGGCCCATACCCCGAACATGACGGTTAAAATCCCTCCTCCGCCAATGAACCCATATGTACTTACGATCCTGTTATCTAGTCTAGGGCTAGGAACCACCCTAACCTTTGCTAGCTCTCACTGACTCCTAGCCTGAATGGGTCTGGAAATTAACACGCTAGCAATTACCCCCTTAATAGCGCAACACCACCACCCCCGAGCGGTAGAGGCAACCACAAAATACTTCCTAACCCAAGCCACCGCAGCGGCAATAATCCTATTTGCAAGCACAACAAATGCATGGGTGACCGGGGAATGAAATATCAACGACCTATCGAATCCCATCGCCAGCACAATATTTACAGCAGCCCTAGCACTCAAGATTGGACTCGCACCCATGCACTTCTGAATACCAGAGGTACTACAAGGGTTAGACTTATTAACAGGACTCATCCTATCTACCTGACAAAAGCTCGCCCCCTTCGCACTCATCATCCAAACGGCACAAACTATTGACTCATCACTACTAATAATATTAGGAGTCACATCTACACTGATTGGCGGGTGGGGAGGACTAAACCAAACCCAACTACGAAAAATCCTAGCCTACTCTTCAATTGCACACATGGGGTGGATGATCATTGTAATTCAATATGCCCCACAACTTACCCTCATTGCACTAGGCATATATATTATTATAACCTCCGCAGCATTCCTAACCCTAAAAATACTATTAACGACCAAAATTAGCACACTGTCAACAACCTGGTCAAAAAACCCAGTCCTGGCATCAACAACTGCCCTAGTCCTACTCTCGTTGGGAGGGCTGCCCCCACTCACGGGGTTTATACCGAAGTGGCTAATCTTGCAAGAACTAACAAAACAGGACCTCCCCATCATCGCCACAATTATGGCCTTAGCCGCCCTAATCAGCTTATACTTTTACTTACGACTATGCTACGCAATAACACTAACCATCTCCCCGAACATGATCAACTCAACCACCCCGTGACGAGCCCAAACAACCCAAACCTCTTTATCTCTAGCCCTATTTACCACGACCGCCCTGGGACTATTGCCAGTAACCCCAGCCATCCTAATACTAATCACCTAGGGATTTAGGATAACATTAGACCAAGGGCCTTCAAAGCCCTAAGTAGAAGTGAAAATCTTCTAGTCCCTGATAAGACCTACAAGAAACTAACTCGCATCTCCTGACTGCAAACCAGGCGCTTTTATTAAGCTAAGGCCTTACTAGATGGGAAGGCCTCGATCCTACAAGCTCTTAGTTAACAGCTAAGCGCTCAAGCCAGCGAGCATCCATCTACTTTCCCCGCCGCCTTATCAGTAAGGCGGGGAAAGCCCCGGCAGATTGTTAATCTGCGTCTTAGGATTTGCAATCCAATGTGTTCTTCACCACGGGGCTGATAGGAAGAGGACTTAAACCTCTGTCTTCGGGGCTACAACCCACCGCCTAAACGCTCGGCTACCCTACCTGTGGCAATCACGCGCTGATTCTTTTCTACCAACCACAAAGACATTGGCACCCTCTATCTCGTATTTGGTGCCTGAGCCGGAATAGTGGGAACCGCCTTAAGCCTTCTCATTCGAGCTGAACTTAGCCAACCCGGATCACTTCTAGGCGATGACCAAATTTATAATGTTATCGTCACCGCCCACGCCTTCGTAATAATTTTCTTTATAGTAATACCTATTCTCATCGGAGGGTTTGGAAACTGACTTGTACCACTAATAATTGGTGCCCCAGATATAGCATTCCCACGAATAAATAATATAAGCTTCTGACTACTGCCGCCATCATTCCTATTACTACTAGCTTCTTCTGGGGTTGAAGCCGGGGCCGGAACAGGATGAACAGTATACCCGCCCCTTGCTGGGAACCTAGCCCACGCAGGAGCATCAGTAGATTTAACAATTTTTTCACTTCACCTGGCAGGTATTTCATCAATCCTGGGGGCAATTAACTTCATCACCACAATTACTAACATAAAACCCCCAGCCATCTCCCAATATCAAACACCTCTATTTGTCTGATCCGTGCTTGTAACCGCCGTTCTACTTCTTTTATCACTGCCCGTTTTAGCTGCCGGAATTACAATATTACTGACAGATCGAAATCTCAATACAACATTTTTTGACCCGGCAGGTGGAGGAGACCCAATCCTTTACCAACACCTATTCTGATTCTTTGGCCACCCAGAAGTCTACATTCTTATTCTTCCGGGATTTGGAATTATCTCTCATGTTGTAGCCTACTATTCAGGCAAAAAAGAACCATTTGGCTACATGGGCATGGTATGAGCAATAATGGCCATCGGCCTTCTAGGATTTATTGTATGGGCACACCACATATTCACCGTCGGGATAGACGTAGACACTCGTGCATACTTTACATCTGCAACAATAATTATTGCGATCCCAACAGGCGTAAAAGTATTCAGCTGACTAGCCACACTTCACGGAGGGTCGGTTAAATGAGAAACACCCATACTATGAGCGCTAGGCTTTATTTTCCTTTTTACAGTAGGTGGGCTCACAGGAATTGTCCTATCCAACTCATCACTGGACATTGTCCTTCATGACACCTATTATGTAGTAGCACACTTCCACTATGTACTGTCAATGGGCGCTGTATTTGCTATTATGGCAGCCTTCGTACACTGATTTCCCCTACTAACCGGATATACCCTCCACAGCACATGAACGAAAATCCACTTTGCGGTTATGTTTATTGGGGTTAACCTAACATTCTTCCCACAACACTTCCTAGGCCTGGCAGGTATACCACGACGATATTCTGACTACCCAGACGCCTACGCCTTATGAAACACGGTGTCATCCATCGGATCACTAATCTCTTTAGTAGCAGTTATTATATTCCTATTTATTCTATGAGAAGCCTTCGCCGCTAAACGGGAAGTACTATCTGTAGAACTAACAATGACAAACGTAGAATGACTTCACGGCTGCCCTCCCCCTTATCACACATATGAGGAGCCAGCGTTTGTTCAAATTCAATCAAATTAACGAGAAAGGGAGGAATTGAACCCCCATATGCTGGTTTCAAGCCAGCCACATAACCACTCTGTCACTTCCTTCTTAAGACATTAGTAAAATATAAATTACATCACCTTGTCAAGGTGAAATTGTGGGTTAGACCCCCGCATGTTTTAAACCTAAGACTTAATGGCACACCCAACGCAACTAGGATTTCAAGACGCGGCATCACCCGTTATAGAAGAACTTCTTCACTTCCATGACCACGCACTAATAATTGTGTTCCTAATTAGCACTTTAGTATTATATATTATTATTGCAATGGTATCAACCAAACTTACTAACAAGTATATTTTAGACTCTCAAGAGATCGAAATTGTATGAACCATTTTACCGGCCGTCATCTTAGTACTTATTGCCCTACCCTCTTTACGCATTCTGTACCTTATGGACGAAATCAACGACCCCCACTTAACAATTAAAGCAATAGGACATCAGTGATACTGAAGCTACGAATATACGGATTATGAAGACCTAGGATTTGACTCTTACATGGTCCCAACCCAAGACCTTGCCCCAGGCCAATTCCGTCTCCTAGAGACGGACCACCGAATAGTTGTCCCAATAGAGTCCCCGATCCGTATCCTAGTATCGGCTGAAGACGTACTGCATTCTTGAGCTGTCCCATCCCTGGGCATAAAAATAGACGCAGTCCCAGGACGACTAAATCAAACCGCCTTTATTGCCTCGCGTCCAGGACTATTCTATGGACAATGCTCTGAAATCTGCGGGGCTAATCACAGCTTTATACCAATTGTAGTTGAAGCAGTACCACTAGAACACTTCGAAAACTGATCCTCACTAATACTAGAAGACGCCTCACTAGGAAGCTAAATATTGGACAAAGCATTGGCCTTTTAAGCCAAAGATTGGTGACTTCCGACCACCCTTAGTGAAATGCCACAAACAAACCCCAATCCTTGATTCATAATTCTAGTGTACACCTGAGTACTTTTCTTAGTCATTATCCCAACTAAAGTCTTAAATTATACTTCACCAAATAAACCAACTCCAGCAAGCCCTAAAAAACATGAAACTGGAGCCTGATACTGACCATGATCGTAAGCTTCTTCGACCAGTTTGCAAGCCCCGTATTTCTCGGAATCCCACTAATTGCCATCGCAATTGCACTGCCCTGGATACTCTATCCAACCCCCTCATCTCGGTGGGTAAACAATCGACTCATCACGACACAAGAGTGGCTTATCAACCGGTTCACTAATCAATTAATGCTACCGCTGAATATAGGAGGACACAAGTGAGCATTACTATTAACCTCATTAATAATTTTCTTAATTACAACCAATATGCTTGGACTACTGCCTTACACCTTTACACCCACCACGCAGCTGTCCCTTAATTTAGGATTTGCAGTACCCCTATGACTTGCCACAGTAATTATTGGAATACGGAATCAACCAACAGTCGCCCTAGGACACCTTTTACCAGAAGGAACACCTATTATACTAATCCCCGTACTAATTATTATCGAAACAATTAGCCTGTTTATACGACCACTAGCCCTAGGGGTTCGACTCACAGCCAACCTAACCGCAGGCCATCTCCTGATCCAACTTATCGCCACAGCTGTATTTGTCCTTCTACCAATAATACCTGTAGTAGCAATCCTAACCGCCGCCCTGCTCTTCATGCTGACACTATTAGAAGTTGCGGTGGCAATAATCCAAGCTTATGTATTCGTACTTCTTTTAAGCCTATACCTTCAAGAAAACGTTTAATGGCCCACCAAGCACATGCCTATCATATAGTTGACCCAAGCCCATGACCCCTAACCGGAGCTATCGCTGCCCTACTGATAACATCCGGCCTAGCAATCTGATTTCACTTCCACTCAACAATATTAATAACCTTAGGGTTAGTTCTCACACTTCTCACCATATACCAATGATGACGAGACATTATCCGAGAAGGGACCTTTCAAGGCCACCATACTCCCCCGGTACAAAAGGGATTACGATATGGAATAATCCTATTTATTACCTCAGAAGTATTTTTCTTCCTAGGGTTCTTCTGAGCCTTCTATCACTCAAGTCTAGCCCCCACCCCAGAACTGGGGGGATGCTGACCCCCGACAGGAATTACCCCTCTAGACCCCTTCGAAGTCCCACTCCTTAACACAGCCGTTCTACTAGCATCGGGGGTTACAGTAACATGAGCCCACCACAGCATTATAGAAGGAGAACGAAAACAAGCTATTCAATCCCTAGCATTAACCATTTTATTAGGATTTTATTTTACCGCACTACAAGCCATGGAGTATTACGAAGCCCCCTTCACAATTGCAGATGGGGTCTATGGTTCAACATTCTTCGTGGCCACGGGCTTCCATGGACTACATGTCATTGTCGGATCAACCTTCCTCGCGGTATGTCTCTTACGCCAAATCCAATACCACTTTACATCTGAACACCACTTCGGCTTTGAAGCCGCTGCCTGATACTGACACTTTGTTGACGTAGTATGACTCTTCCTCTACGTATCTATTTATTGATGAGGCTCATAATCTTTCTAGTATTAAAGTTAGTACAAGTGACTTCCAATCACACAGCCTTGGTTAAACCCCAAGGAAAGATAATGAATTTAATTATAACTATTTTGATTATCACAACAGCCCTGTCCTTAGTCCTAGCAATTGTATCTTTTTGACTCCCACAAATGAACCCTGACGCAGAAAAACTGTCACCGTACGAATGTGGATTTGACCCCCTAGGCTCCGCCCGACTACCATTTTCCCTACGCTTCTTTCTGGTGGCAATTCTATTCCTCCTCTTTGACCTAGAAATTGCCCTCCTCCTCCCCCTGCCCTGAGGAGACCAACTACATGACCCAACTGAAACACTTTTCTGAGCCACAACAGTCCTAATTTTATTAACCCTGGGGTTAGTCTACGAATGAACCCAAGGGGGCCTAGAATGAGCAGAATAGGGGGCTAGTCCAAAACAAGACCTCTGACTTCGACTCAGAAAATCGTGGTTTAACTCCACGGCCCCCTTATGACACCCGTACACTTTAGTTTTAGCTCAGCATTCATTTTAGGTTTAATAGGACTAGCATTCCACCGAACTCACCTACTCTCCGCACTACTATGTTTAGAAGGGATAATACTGTCCCTATTTATTGCACTAGCCCTATGAACACTACAATTTGAAGCAACAGCATTCTCAACAGCTCCTATACTACTCCTGGCCTTCTCTGCCTGTGAGGCAAGCGCCGGCCTAGCACTACTAGTTGCTACTGCCCGCACTCACGGGACTGACCGATTACAAAATCTTAACCTTCTACAATGCTAAAAGTACTAATCCCTACAATTATGCTATTCCCAACAATTTGATTAACCTCCCCCAAATGGCTGTGGACAACCACAACCGCACACAGTCTCCTAATTGCATCTATTAGCCTAATATGACTAAAATGGACCTCAGAAGCCGGATGAACCTCCTCTAACACATATCTGGCCACAGACCCACTATCAACCCCCCTTTTAGTATTAACATGCTGACTACTTCCACTCATGATTCTAGCTAGCCAAAACCATATTAACCCTGAACCAATTAACCGACAACGCTCTTATATTACACTTCTCGCCTCACTACAAACCTTTTTAATTATAGCATTCGGTGCCACAGAAATCATTATATTTTATATTATATTTGAAGCTACACTTATCCCAACCCTCATTATTATTACCCGCTGGGGAAACCAAGCCGAACGACTTAATGCAGGGACCTACTTTCTATTCTACACCCTAGCAGGATCACTCCCACTTTTAGTTGCCCTACTTCTTCTCCAACAATCAACAGGGACACTATCAATATTAGTACTCCAATATTCACAGCCCCTTCAACTTAATTCTTGAGGTCACATAATCTGATGAGCCGGCTGCCTAATCGCATTTTTAGTTAAAATACCACTATACGGAGTCCACCTATGGCTGCCAAAAGCACACGTAGAGGCCCCCGTGGCAGGGTCAATGGTGCTAGCAGCAGTCCTCCTAAAACTTGGTGGATATGGAATAATACGCATAATAACCATACTCGACCCCCTATCAAAAGAGCTGGCCTACCCATTCATTATTCTGGCCCTCTGAGGTATTATTATAACTGGGTCGATTTGTCTTCGACAAACAGACCTAAAATCACTAATTGCCTACTCATCTGTAAGTCATATGGGACTAGTAGCAGCGGGAATCCTAATTCAAACCTCATGAGGGTTTTCGGGGGCAATTATTTTAATAATCGCCCACGGGTTAGTATCCTCAGCACTATTCTGCTTGGCCAATACAGCGTATGAGCGAACCCATAGCCGGACAATAATACTCGCCCGAGGGCTACAAATGGTTTTTCCTCTAACCGCAATATGATGATTCACCGCCAATCTAGCCAACTTAGCACTCCCCCCGCTGCCCAACCTAATAGGAGAACTAATGATTATTACAACATTATTCAACTGATCCCCGTGAACAATTTTACTCACCGGCCTGGGGACATTAATTACAGCTGGCTATTCCCTATATATATTTCTTATGTCGCAACGAGGCCCGACACCCAACCATATTATAGGACTTCAACCCTTCCATACCCGAGAACACCTGTTAATAGCCCTACACCTAATTCCCGTCATCCTACTAGTGGCAAAGCCAGAACTCATGTGAGGATGATGTTACTGTAAGTATAGTTTTAACCAAAATATTAGATTGTGATTCTAAAGATAGGAGTTAAAACCTCCTTACTCACCAAGGGGGAACGAAAAATGGTAAGCACTGCTAATTCTTACACTCCGCGGTTAAAATCCGCGGCCTCCTTGCGCTTTCAAAGGATAACAGGTCATCCATTGGTCTTAGGAACCAAAAACTCTTGGTGCAAATCCAAGTGAAAGCTCAAATGACACTAATCATACACTCATCTCTCCTTCTAATCTTCTTTATTTTGGTATACCCCCTATTTACTACGCTAAACCCTAATCAACTGGACCTCAACATAGCAAAAATAACTAAAGTTGCCGTTAGCTCCGCATTCTTCGTCAGCCTGCTGCCTCTTATAATCTTCCTAAACCTAAAAACAGAAGGCATCATCACAAATTGACAATGAATAAACACCCAAGCATTTGACATCAATATTAGCTTTAAGTTTGACCACTACTCCTTAATCTTTGTCCCAATTGCCCTCTATGTTACCTGATCAATTCTAGAATTTGCACTATGGTATATACACTCTGACCCCAACATTGACCGATTCTTCAAATACTTGCTTACATTCCTAGTAGCTATAATTATCTTAGTTACAGCCAACAATATGTTCCAATTATTTATCGGCTGAGAGGGGGTCGGAATTATATCATTCCTATTAATCGGATGATGACACGGACGGGCAGACGCCAACACAGCAGCTCTTCAAGCTGTTATTTATAATCGAGTAGGGGACATCGGGCTAATCATAACTATGGCTTGATTTGCAATAAACCTCAACTCCTGAGAGATTCAACAAATCTTTGTTTTATCAAAAAACTTTGACATAACAGTCCCCCTTCTAGGACTTACCTTAGCGGCAACAGGGAAATCAGCCCAGTTTGGCCTCCACCCATGGCTACCGTCCGCCATGGAGGGCCCTACACCAGTGTCTGCCCTACTCCACTCAAGCACTATAGTTGTTGCAGGGATCTTCCTACTAATCCGCCTTCATCCGCTTATAGAAAATAACCCATTGGCCCTGACAATCTGCCTTTGCCTCGGAGCATTAACCTCATTATTTACAGCCACCTGTGCTCTAACCCAAAATGATATCAAGAAAATTGTAGCTTTCTCAACATCAAGCCAGCTTGGATTAATAATAGTTACAATTGGACTAAACCAACCACAACTAGCATTTCTCCACATTTGCACTCACGCCTTCTTCAAGGCCATATTATTCTTGTGTTCCGGTTCAATCATTCATAGCCTAAACGATGAACAAGACATCCGGAAAATGGGGGGCTTATTCAACATTATACCTGCCACCTCAACTTACTTTATAATTGGCAGCCTCGCCCTAACAGGAACCCCTTTCCTAGCAGGATTCTTCTCAAAAGATGCAATTATTGAGGCCCTAAACACCTCTTACCTAAACGCCTGAGCCCTAACCCTAACACTAATTGCCACATCATTCACCGCAGTATACAGCTTCCGGCTAGTATACTTTGTAATTATAGGAACCCCACGATTTTTACCCTTATCCCCAATTAACGAAAACAACCCACTAGTGATTAACTCTATTAAACGGCTTGCCTGAGGAAGCATCATTGCAGGACTTATTATTACACAAAACTTTTTACCAACAAAAACACCAATCATAACGATGCCGCCCGCCCTAAAATTAGCAGCTCTTGTAGTAACAGTCACAGGCCTACTTGTAGCCACAGAACTAGCTGATATAACAAGCAAACAAGTGAAAATTACCCCAATAGTTTCCACACACCACTTCTCAAACATATTAGGATTTTTCCCAACAACCATTCACCGACTTCTTCCGAAACTTAAACTTACCCTAGGACAATCCGCCGCCGCCCAATTTGACAAAACATGGCTTGAAACTGTCGGGCCAAAAGGCCTAGCACTAGCACAGACAACTATGGCAAAAGCCATAAACAATATTACACGAGGAATAATCAAGACATACCTAACCATCTTTCTCCTAACCCTAATCTTGGCCATCACCCCGATTCTCCTTTAAACCGCACGAAGGGCCCCACGACTTAAACCACGAGTAAGCTCTAAGACAACAAGTAAAGTCAAAAGCAGCACCCACGCGCAAATAACTAATATAATCCCACCAGACGAGTATATCATGGCCACACCACCAGTATCACCGCGCAAAACGGAGAACTCTTTCAGTCCATCCACAACCACCCACGAACCCTCATATCAACCCCCTCAAAAAAATCCTGCCACCAAGCTAACCCCCAACAAGTAGACCGCAACATAACCTAACACAGAACGATTACCCCAGGCCTCTGGGAAAGGCTCAGCAGCCAAGGCTGCCGAATAAGCGAAAACTACAAGCATTCCCCCTAAATAAATTAAAAAAAGGACCAATGATAAAAAAGAGCCCCCATGGCCAGCCAAAATCCCGCACCCAACCCCGGCTGCGACCACCAAACCAAGAGCAGCAAAATAAGGCGTAGGATTAGAAGCAACAGCAACCAGGCCCACAACCAAAGCCATCAATAATAAAAACATGAAATAGGTCATAATTCTTACTCAGACTTTAACCGAGACCAACGACTTGAAGAGCCGTCGTTGTTATTCAACTACAAGAACCTTTAATGGCAAGCCTACGAAAAACGCACCCCCTAATTAAAATCGCTAACGGCGCACTAGTTGACCTACCAGCACCCTCTAACATCTCAGTATGATGAAACTTTGGATCTTTACTAGGACTATGCCTAGCCACCCAAATTCTAACCGGCCTATTCCTGGCCATACACTACACCTCGGATATTTCAACCGCATTCTCGTCAGTGGCCCACATCTGTCGAGACGTCAACTATGGCTGACTAATCCGAAACATCCACGCCAACGGAGCATCATTCTTCTTCATCTGCATTTATATACATATTGCCCGAGGCCTATATTATGGGTCATACCTCTATAAAGAAACTTGGAGCATCGGCGTAATTCTCCTGCTACTAGTCATGATGACAGCCTTCGTCGGCTATGTCCTACCATGAGGACAAATGTCTTTCTGGGGCGCTACAGTAATTACAAACCTCTTATCCGCCGTACCATATATGGGGGATATGCTAGTCCAGTGAATCTGAGGCGGCTTCTCAGTAGACAACGCAACCCTGACACGATTCTTCGCATTCCACTTCCTATTACCATTTATTGTCGCCGCTGCAACCGTCCTCCACCTACTATTTTTACACGAAACGGGGTCAAATAACCCAGTCGGACTAAACTCAGACGCAGACAAAATCTCCTTCCACCCATACTTCACGTACAAAGACCTCTTAGGGTTTGTAGTCATACTACTGGCCCTAATACTTCTAGCGTTATTTTCGCCCAATCTGTTGGGAGACCCAGAAAACTTCACCCCTGCCAACCCGCTGGTCACACCCCCGCATATCAAACCAGAATGATACTTCTTATTTGCCTACGCTATTTTACGATCAATCCCAAATAAACTTGGAGGTGTCCTTGCACTGCTATTTTCTATCTTGGTATTAATAGTCGTGCCACTGCTACACACCTCAAAACAACGAGGACTAACATTCCGCCCACTCACCCAACTCCTATTTTGGGCCCTAGTAGCAGACATACTTATTTTAACGTGAATTGGAGGCATGCCAGTAGAACACCCATTCATTATCATTGGACAAATCGCATCCGTTCTATACTTCGCACTGTTCCTCATTTTTATGCCACTAGCAGGGTGGTTAGAAAATAAAGCACTACAATGAGCTTGCCCTAGTAGCTTAATCTAAAAGCATCGGTCTTGTAATCCGAAGATCGGAGGTTAAATTCCTCCCTAGCGCCCAGAAAAGAGAGATTTTAACTCTCACCCCTGGCTCCCAAAGCCAGAATTCTAAATTAAACTATTATCTGGGGATAACCATCCCTTTGTGGTATTATGCGTGATATGCATAATACTACACTGTATGTGTTAATACATATATGTATTATCACCAATTTATTATCTTAACCACAAAGCAGGTACTAAAAATCAGGGTATGCATAAAGCATAAAATTAAAACTCAGAAATAATTTTATTTTAACCCGGGTAATATATTAATCCCCAAAAATTTGACCTCAAAATTTTCCTTGAATTATACAGCTAAAATCGCATCTAAAAATATTAATGTAGTAAGAGACCACCAACTAATTGTATAAAGGCACATTCTGCATGATAGAATCAGGGACATTAACTGTGGGGGTAGCACAATATGAACTATTACTGGCATCTGGTTCCTATTTCAGGTACACAACTGTAATATCCCACCTTCGGATAATTATACTGGCATTTGGTTAATGGTGTAGTACATATGTCTCGTTACCCACCATGCCAAGCGTTCTCTTATATGCATAACGTTCTCCTTTTTTTTCCTTTTCATCTTGCATCTCAAAGTGCAAGCACAAATGTGAGTTAAGGTAGAGCAATTTCCTTGTATGTGATAATATAAGTTAGTTATTATAAGACATAATTTAAGAATTACATATTATTAACTCAAGTGCATAACATATACATCCTTTCTTCAACTTATCCTTATATATATCCCCCTTTTGGTTTTTGCGCGACAAACCCCCCTACCCCCCTACGCTCGGCGAATCCTGTTATCCTTGTCAAACCCCTAAAGCAAGGAAGACTCAAGAGCGTGTTGGCCAACAAGTTGCGGTGTAAATTGGCATCCCACGTTATATATATATATATATATATATATGTGCACCAATTTTTATTACAACAATTTACTGTTGGCCTAACAAGCCCTGTCGAAAACTCTACAAAAATGGCTCGGCACTAAATATTCTAATATTATTTAACG